TCTTATTCCAGTTTTTTGGTTTATTCTGCAGAAGCAAATGCTAGTCACAATATAGATTTCAACGAACTAAGTCAATGAGTCAGAAAGATATATAAGATAGAAAGATATATTTATAGATTCAAAAAGGAAAAGGAAAGGGAGGCGATATTATATTTATTTAAATTTAATAAAAACCCCAATGGATAAAGATAAAAAAAGAAAGTGCACAAATAGGACGTATCATTTTATGTATAGTATTCATTTTATGTTTTATGTATAGTAGTGGAGAATTATGGGACAAAAAATAAATCCGCTTGGTTTCAGACTTGGTACAACTCAAAGTCATGATTCTCTTTGGTTTGCACAACCAACCAATTATTCAGAGAATCTACAAGAAGATAAAAAAATACGAGATTGTATCAAGAATTATATACAAAAAAATATAAGAATATCTTCTGGTGTCGAGGGAATAGCAGGGATAAAGATTCAAAAAAGAATCGATCTGATTCAAGTCATAATCTATATGGGATTTCCAAAGTTATTAATAGAGGGTAAGCCTGGAAGAATCGAAGAATTACAGATGAATGTACAAAAAAAACTTAATTGTGTGAACCGAAAACTGAACATTGCTATTACAAGAATTGCAAACCCTTATAGACACCCTAATATTCTTGCAGAATTTATAGCCGGACAATTAAGGAATAGAGTTTCGTTTCGTAAAGCAATGAAAAAAGCTATTGAATTAACTGAACAGGCGGGTACAAAAGGGGTTCAAGTACAAATTGCGGGACGTATCGACGGAAAAGAAATTGCACGTGTCGAATGGATCAGAGAGGGTAGGGTTCCTCTACAAACCATTCGAGCTAAAATTGATTATTGTTCCTATACAGTTCGAACTATTTATGGGGTATTAGGGATCAAAGTTTGGATATTTGTAAACAAAGAATAATCAAATTTTCCTTTTCTTTAAGGTTCCATGTTTCGGTAAAACCAAAAAGTTACAAATTATTACATTCTTATTCCAAAACAAAAAATGATAATTTTTAAAATTTTATAAGATTGAATAAAAAATTTCAATTAATCATTTGATATTGATATAATTGCTATGCTTAGTGTGCGACTCGTTGGTTTTTTTTTTAGAGTGGTTAGAGTTCAACAATAAACCGACTTGTAGTATGAATTAATTAATAACGAACTAATAACCAACTCATCGCTTCGGATTATCTGGATTTAAAGAACTAATCAAAATAGAAAATCTAAATAAAGATATGATATTTTGGTGATATAATTATAGCAACTGAGATATTACATAAAAAAGAAAGAAAAACGAATCTGATTATGAGTTGTAAAGCAATAATAATATACAGATAAATGAAGGGGTGAAAGAAAGAGAGAAAAAAAAAAAAAAAATATATATATCAATGATATAGAATTCGAATATGTAAAGGTCTTTTGGTTATCTCATAAAAGGTAGTGTAATAAAGCATCAATATTAATAATCCATATATAGATGAATATATTCCCAGAATAAACAAATCAAGAGCACCGAGTCAATAAAAACTGAGAAGGTTGATTCAAGAAAAAATAAAAATATATTATTTAAAATCTTATTTGAGAGGCTCCATTGTAGAATTCCAGACCTAATCATTAATCGCGAAGCGATGGGAACGACGAAACCTGTGAATACCTAAGATTTTTTTTAAACAAATCTTAATGATTCATTGGGCGGGATGGCGGAACGAACCAAGAACCAATCCATTTTTTTTGAGGAGTCATGGGATAACCCTACATTACATCTAAAAGAAAATGGATAATGAAAGAGTAAATATTCGCCCGCGAAATTTTGATTTTTTTTTTTTTGAAAATTTAGAAATTTGAGCCAATCCGATAAATATGATAATCAAAAGAAAAAGAAAGATTCGTTAGAATCTTATATTATACATAGAACAAAACAACATTATCTAGTTATAAGTTATATATGGGTGGGAAAAATTGTCTATAAGAATACATGTCTAGTTCTGATATATAAATTTCCAATAGACCAATCGATTCTATGAAATATCAAAAAAAAAACCGCGATTCTATTATATTATTCATTAAACATATGTATATATTGTATATTATTTTATTGGTATTGGTTAAATCTATTTTTTTTTTTAATTGCTTTATTCGCGAGGAGCCGTATGAGGTGAAAATCTCATGTACGGTTCTGTAATAGCGATGGAATTTAGAAACAACCATCAACTATAACCCAAAAAGAACCAGATTCCGTAAACAACATAGAGGAAGAATGAAAGGAATATCCTATCGAGGTAATCATATTTGCTTCGGAAGATATGCTCTTCAGGCACTTGAGCCCGCTTGGATCACATCTAGACAAATAGAAGCAGGGCGGCGGGCAATGTCACGAAATGTACGCCGAGGTGGACAAATATGGGTACGCATATTTCCAGACAAACCGGTTACAGTAAGACCTACCGAAACACGTATGGGTTCGGGAAAAGGATCTCCCGAATATTGGGTAGCTGTCGTTAAACCAGGTAGAATACTTTATGAAATGGGCGGAGTCGCAGAAAATATAGCCAGAAGGGCTATTTCAATAGCAGCATCAAAAATGCCTATCCGAACTCAATTCATTATTTCAAGATAATAAATAATTCGAACCAAAGGAAAGAGGTCTTTAGGATGAAAAATAATTGCAATTGTAGGTTTCTTTTTTTTTGTTGAATACAGAATATTTTTTTTTACTTCAAGCTTTGGACTGAAAGAACAGATAAAAGAAAAATGATATGATTCAACCTCAAACCCATTTGAATGTAGCCGATAACAGCGGAGCCCGCCAATTGATGTGTATTCGAATCATAGGAGCTAGTAATCGACGATATGCTTATATTGGTGACATTGTTGTTGCTGTAATCAAGGAAGCAGTACCAAATACGTCTTTAGAAAGATCAGAAGTGATCAGAGCTGTAATTGTACGTACTTGTAAAGAACTCAAACGTAGCAACGGCATGATAATACAGTATGATGATAATGCTGCGGTTGTCATTGATCAAGAAGGCAATCCAAAAGGAACTAGAATTTTTGGCGCAATCGCCCGGGAATTGAGAGAGTTAAATTTCACTAAAATAGTTTCATTAGCACCCGAGGTATTATAAGACGAAACGATATATTATTTGTGAATGAAATAGATTAATTAATAGATTATGTCTTACACATATACCTTCTGTAGTAATTATTATATATATATAATTTATAAATTTCTAATATTTTAATATTTCAAAATAAATATCAAATTTAAATATAATATTTCATAACCCAAAAATATTTCAAAACCTAAAAAAAAATAATAAAAATTATATATTATATAAATTATATATTTATATTATATAATTTATATAATATAATATAATTTAAAATTATAACTTCATTATTATAATTATATTCAATATTTTCAATATTCGATATTTTTTTTTTTGAAAAAATAGAAAAAGGAGCATGCTGATTATATCGAAAGTAAAGGGCAACATTAATTTTCCTTTATTATGGGTAAGGACACCATCGCTGACATAATAACCTCTATACGAAATGCTGACATGAATAGAAGAGGAACGGTTCAAATACCATCTACTAACATCACCGAAAACATTGTTAAAATGCTTTTACGAGAGGGTTTTATTGAAAACGTGAGAAAACATAGGGAAGGGGAAAAATCTTTTTTAGTTTTAACTCTACGGTATAGAAGAAATAGAAAAGGATCATATAAAACGAGTTTGAATTTAAAACGGATTAGTACACCTGGTCTACGAATCTATTCTAATTATCAAAAAATTCCGAGAATTTTAGGAGGGATGGGGATTGTAATTCTTTCTACTTCTAGAGGTATAATGACAGATCGAGAGGCTCGATTAGAAAGAATCGGCGGAGAAGTTTTATGTTATATATGGTAATCTTTCTGATATCCGAATTATATGAAAAACTTCTATAAATTCTTGTGAAAAAAGAAAGAGGTAGAAAAGACAGGTCTCTGATATCACTCCTCATACTTTAATGAATGCGTGAAAAGGGTTTAACGGGAATAGGAATAAAAAAACGGATTCATGAGGGTTTAATTAAATTACTGAATCAATTTCCAGGGGTATGTTCCAGGTTCATTTAAATTTAAAAAATGAAAATATGATTCTAGACTATATTTCCGAAAAGGTTCGACGTACTCTTCTTTTATATGTATACGACAGGGAAAGAGAAAATGGAAGTATAAGTTATTTAATTAGACTGTTTTTTTCAGCCTCAACATTATTTGTTTTGAGGGATACGATTAGAAGTTAAAAATTTAAGGAAACCCTATTTTCTTCCAATTAAACGGATTCAGGATTAAAATAAGGAATGACAAATATGAAAATAAGGGCCTCTGTTCGTAAGATTTGTGAAAAATGTCGATTGATCCGTAGGCGAGGGCGAATTATAGTAATTTGTTCCAATCCAAGACATAAACAAAGACAAGGATAATATTTCCACAAGAGAGGGCTTTCAATTCTAAAGGACCGGATGCACAAATAACAAAATTTAAAAGATTTTGAATTTAAATTACATAAAATTATAAAAATTATATAAGATTATATAGAATATATAAATTCTATTATTTATATTATTCAAATATATATAATATATCAAATATATATAATATATTTATATATTTGAATAAATATATTTATTTGAATATGTGCAAATTTCAAATTTAGAAATTATAATTATATATTATATATTTATATATTATATATATATAATTAATATATATATGTATTATAACTATTATAATTATAATATTAAGTATAATATAAGAGTTTGATATTTAAAATTGGAAATTCGATTTTTTTTTTTAATTGTATTGTATATTAATATTAATAGAATATAGAATACCAATTAAATTAATAGAATATTAATTCTAGTTTCTAATTAGAAATAGAGTAAAGCATCCGTTTTTGACATGAAATGGATATATCCATATATCTCGGACTTCT